GCTACTGTAGCTTACTTAAAGCATAACACTGAAGATGTTAAGACGAGCCCTAGAAAGCTCCACTAGCATAAAAGCTTGGTCCCGACTTTACTATCAGCTCTAGCCCGAATTACACATGCAAGTCTCCGCACCCCTGTGAAAATGCCCTTAGTCCTCCAACCGAAGACAAGGAGCTGGTATCAGGCACAACCCGCAGCCCAAGACACCTTGCTACGCCACACCCCCAAGGGAATTCAGCAGTGATAGACATTAAGCAATAACCGAAAGTTTGACCTAATCAAGGCTAAGAGGGCCGGTAAAACTCGTGCCAGCCACCGCGGTTATACGAGAGGCCCTAGTTGATAGACCACGGCGTAAAGCGTGGTTAAGAAATTATTTACTAAAGCTAAACACCCCTAAAACTGTCATACGCAATCAGGGGTACGAAACCCCACAACGAAAGTGGCTTTAATATATATCTGACCCCACGACAACTAAGAAACAAACTGGGATTAGATACCCCACTATGCTTAGTTCTAAACCCTGATGCTACCCATACACCTAGCATCCGCCAGGGAACTACGAGCGCTAGCTTGAAACCCAAAGGACTTGGCGGTACCTTAGATCCACTTAGAGGAGCCTGTTCTAGAACCGATAATCCACGTTTAACCTCCCCACTTCTTGTTAATTCAGCCTATATACCGCCGTCGTCAGCTTACCCCTTGAGGGACAAATTAGTAAGCAAGGTTGGCACTGCCCAAAACGTCAGGTCGAGGTGTAGCATATGAAGTGGAAAGAAATGGGCTACATTTTCTAATATAGAATACACGGAAGGCACGATGAAATAAGTGCCCAAAGGCGGATTTAATAGTAAAAAAGAACCAGAAAGTTTTTTTGAACACGGCCCTGAGGTGCGCACACACCGCCCGTCACTCTCCCCAAAAATAAAATAACATATAAATAAAATATTAATAGACACAAGGGGGGACAAGTCGTAACATGGTAAGTGTACCGGAAGGTGCACTTGGACTAACACAGAGCGTAGCTAAATAGCAAAGCATTTCCCTTACACCGAAAAGACATCCATGCAAATTGGATCGCCCTGAGCTAAATAGCTAGCCTGATAAAAAGAACTAAAATCGAAGAAATTGAAATAATCTCAAAAACTACCCAACCACCAAAATTAAAGCATTCTCCCACCATAGTATGGGCGACAGAAAAGGAAAAATTTAGAGCAATAGAAAAAGTACCGCAGGGGAAAGCTGAAATAGTAATGAAAAATCCGTTAAAGCACTACAAAGCAAAGACTAAAACTTGTACCTTTTGCATCATGATTTAGCCAGTCTAACCAAGCAAAGAGAACCTTTAGTTTGGACTCCCGGAAACTGGCGTGAGCTACTTCAAGGCAGCCTAAAACAGGGCAAACCCGTCTCTGTGGCAAAAGAGTGGGAAGACCTTCAAGTAGGGGCGATAAACCTAACGAACCCAGTCATAGCTGGTTGCCCAAGAAATGGATATAAGTTCAACTCTACCTTCCTTAAACTATAACAGTAAATACAACGCTAAGTAATAAGAAACAAGTAGAAGCTAGTCAAAGAAGGTACAGCTTCTTTGAAAAGGACACAACCTTAAAAGGAGGCAAAGGATCATAGTACAAAAGGATATAACACCGCAGTAGGCCTAAAAGCAGCCACCAAGACAGAAAACGTTAAAGCTCAGGCAACATAACATCCAATTATTCAGATAAAAAATCCAACCCCCCTAAGCACTATTGGGCTATTCCATGCCACCATGGAAGAAATAATGCTAAAATGAGTAACAAGAAGAACTACCCTTCTCCCCGCACACGTGTATGTTAAACTGGACAAACCACTAACAAATAACGAACTCAAGTAAAGAGAGAATCAGAGTATAAAAAAAGATCAAGAAAAACCTCTCAACACCAACCGTTAACCCAACACAGGAGTGCAATACTGGGAAAGACAAAAAGGAAGAGAAGGAACTCGGCAAACACCTAAAGCCTCGCCTGTTTACCAAAAACACCGCCTCCTGCGATAAAAATATAGGAGGTCCCGCCTGCCCAGTGACTAAAAGTTTAACGGCCGCGGTATCCTGACCGTGCAAAGGTAGCGCAATCACTTGTCCCTTAAATAGGGACCTGTATGAATGGCATAACGAGGGCTTAACTGTCTCCTCCTCCTAGTCAGTGAAATTGATCTGCCCGTGAAGAAGCGGACATAACAATGTAAGACGAGAAGACCCTATGGAGCTTAAGACACGATATCAACCAAGTTAAACCACTAATAACTAAAGAACAGAACACAATGAAAACTGATTATCTGTCTTCGGTTGGGGCGACCGCGGGGTAAAACAAAACCCCCACGTGGAACAGGAGCAATCCTAAGCCAAGATAGGACACATCTAAGCCATAAAATATTTAACCATCAATGACCCGGCCCACAGGCCGATCAACGAACCAAGTTACCCTAGGGATAACAGCGCAATCCTCTTTTAGAGTCCATATCGACAAGGGGGTTTACGACCTCGATGTTGGATCAGGACATCCTAATGGTGCAGCCGCTATTAAGGGTTCGTTTGTTCAACGATTAAAGTCCTACGTGATCTGAGTTCAGACCGGAGTAATCCAGGTCAGTTTCTATCTACAACAGTCCTTTTTTCCAGTACGAAAGGATCGAAAAAAGAAGGCCCATACTGCAAGCATGCCTTAGCCCCACCCAATGAAATCAACTAAATTGGGCAAGGGAACACAAAACACACAGCCAAGACCAAGGCTTGCTAGTGTGGCAGAGCCCGGCAATTGCAAAAGGCCTAAGCCCTTTCACCCAGAGGTTCAAATCCTCTCACTAGCTATGCTAAGCCTACTCCTAACCCATATTATTAACCCACTTGCCTACATTGTCCCAGTACTTCTAGCAGTAGCATTTCTAACACTCATCGAACGAAAAGTGTTGGGGTATATACAACTACGAAAGGGGCCAAACGTAGTAGGTCCCTACGGATTACTACAGCCCATCGCAGACGGAGTTAAACTCTTTATTAAGGAACCCATTCGGCCCTCAACATCCTCACAATTTATATTCTTAGTAACTCCCATTATGGCCCTTACTATTGCCCTCACCCTGTGAGCCCCCATACCTATTCCCCACCCAATAACAGACCTAAACCTAAGTATTCTTTTTATCCTAGCCCTATCCAGCCTAGCGGTTTATTCTATTCTCGGCTCAGGCTGAGCCTCCAATTCTAAATATGCCCTCATTGGAGCCCTGCGGGCCGTCGCACAAACCATTTCATATGAAGTTAGCCTAGGACTCATCCTATTAGCCACCATTGTCCTTACAGGGGGATTTTCCTTAAAAATATTTAATATAACTCAAGAAGGGATCTGACTTCTAGCCCCCGCCTGACCACTTGCCATGATATGATACGTCTCGACCCTGGCAGAAACAAATCGAGCCCCTTTCGACCTGACAGAAGGAGAATCAGAGTTGGTGTCAGGATTCAATGTAGAATATGCAGGAGGCCCCTTTGCCCTATTTTTCCTAGCGGAATACGCCAACATCTTATTAATAAATACCCTATCTGCTATCCTATTTATGGGGGCATCACATATCCCCGCTCTTCCAGAAGTGACCTCCATAAACTTAATAACAAAAGCAGCCCTGCTATCTATAGTATTCCTATGAGTGCGAGCTTCGTACCCTCGGTTCCGATATGATCAACTTATACATCTAGTGTGAAAAAATTTCCTCCCACTAACACTAGCGCTGGTTCTGTGACACACAGCCCTCCCAATTACCATGGCGGGCCTACCCCCACAGCTCTAACACTATAAAGGAACTATGCCTGAAGTCTAAGGACCACTTTGATAGAGTGAATCACGGAGGTTAAAATCCTCCTAGTTCCTAGAAAGAAGGGAATTGAACCCATACTCAAGAGATCAAAACTCAAGGTGCTTCCACTACACCACTTCCTAGTAGAGTAAGCTAATTAAGCTTTTGGGTCCATACCCCAATCAATGTTGGTTAAAGTCCTTCCTCTGCTAATGAACCCTTACGTACTCTCCATACTAATCTCCAGCCTTGGCCTAGGAACAACACTTGCATTCATTAGCTCCCACTGACTTTTAGCCTGAATAGGCCTAGAAATTAACACCCTAGCAATTATACCCCTCATAGCGCAACAACATCACCCACGAGCAGTAGAAGCAACAACAAAGTATTTCCTTACACAAGCCACAGCTGCCGCCCTCATTCTGTTCGCCACAATAACTAACGCCTGACTTACAGGAGAATGAAATATTGACCACCTCTCCCACCCAACAGCGGTGGCACTAGCAACCATTGCCTTGGCCCTCAAAATTGGACTTGCCCCTCTACACTTTTGACTTCCAGAGGTATTACAAGGCCTAACCCTAACCACTGGACTCATCCTATCCACCTGACAAAAACTAGCCCCCATAGCCTTAATTATCCAAATAGCCCCAAACACCAATCAACTTATCCTAACAACCCTAGGTATTTTATCTACATTAATTGGAGGGTGAGGGGGACTAAATCAAACCCAACTACGAAAAATTCTAGCATACTCTTCAATTGCCCATCTAGGATGAATAATTATTATTATACAATTTGCCCCCCACCTTACTATTTTAACGCTGACAATTTATATTCTAATAACTGCAACAGCATTCATAGTATTCAATACTTCAAGCGCAACAAAAACAAGCACACTAACCCTTAAATGGACCAAAAACCCCACCCTATTGGCAATAACTGCACTATCTTTACTATCGTTGGGCGGTCTTCCACCATTAACAGGATTTATACCAAAATGACTTATCCTTCAAGAACTCACCAAACAGGGCCTCCCACTAACAGCCACCATCATGGCCATAAGCGCACTACTAAGTCTATTCTTTTATTTACGACTATGCTATGCAATAGTATTAACCATTGCACCAAATACAAATAATGCTCAAACTCCATGACGCTTACAGAACCTTTCACCGACACTACCACTATCCACCTTCATAATACTAACGACCCTAATACTGCCAATCACCCCCACAATCTTAGCCTTAACACTCTAAGGATTTAGGAATAATTTAGACCAAGGACCTTCAAAGCCCTAAGCAGGAGTTAAAATCTCCTAATCCTTGAAATAAGACTTGCAGGACTCTACCCCACATCTTCTGAATGCAACCCAGACACTTTAATTAAGCTAAAGCCTTACTAGATGAGAAGGCCTCGATCCTACAAATGCTTAGTTAACAGCTAAGCGCTCAAACCAGCGAGCATTCATCTACCTTCCCGCCGCTCGGGGAAAGGCGGGAATTCCCCCCCCCCAAGCCTCGGCAGGCGTTACCCTGCGTCTTCGGATTTGCAATCCGACGTGTCTTCACCACAAGGCTTGTGATAGGAAGAGGGATCAAACCTCTGTCTTCAGGGCTACAACCTACCGCTTTACTCAGCCATCCTACCTGTGACCGTCACACGCTGACTTTTTTCTACTAATCACAAAGACATTGGCACCCTTTATTTAGTATTTGGTGCCTGAGCTGGGATAGTTGGAACCGCTTTAAGCCTTTTAATCCGGGCAGAGCTTAGCCAACCCGGGTCACTTATAGGTGATGACCAAATCTATAATGTAATTGTTACAGCACATGCATTCGTAATAATTTTCTTTATAGTAATGCCGATTTTAATCGGAGGATTCGGAAACTGACTAATTCCTCTTATAATCGGGGCCCCAGACATAGCCTTTCCCCGAATAAACAATATGAGCTTCTGACTATTACCTCCCTCATTTCTTCTGCTACTCGCTTCTTCTGGCGTAGAAGCAGGTGCTGGTACGGGGTGAACCGTTTATCCCCCGCTAGCAGGAAACCTAGCACACGCCGGAGCATCCGTTGATCTTACGATCTTCTCCCTCCACCTAGCAGGGGTATCATCAATTTTAGGCGCAATTAATTTTATTACCACAATCATTAATATGAAACCGCCAGCAATTTCACAATATCAGACCCCCCTGTTTGTCTGAGCCACATTAATTACAGCAGTACTTCTTCTATTATCTCTCCCCGTTCTAGCTGCAGGAATTACAATACTACTAACAGACCGAAATATTAACACAACATTCTTTGACCCTGCAGGAGGAGGGGACCCCATTCTATATCAACATCTATTCTGATTCTTTGGACACCCAGAAGTCTATATTTTAATTCTTCCAGGCTTTGGAATAATCTCTCACATTGTCGCTTACTATGCAGGCAAAAAAGAACCATTTGGATATATAGGAATAGTCTGAGCTATAATGGGCATTGGACTCTTAGGTTTTATTGTATGAGCACACCATATGTTTACTGTGGGAATAGATGTAGATACCCGAGCATATTTACCCTCCGCAACAATAATTATTGCCATTCCTACAGGTGTTAAAGTATTTAGCTGACTAGCCACCCTTCACGGCGGCTCTATTAAATGAGAAACACCGCTATTGTGAGCCCTGGGGTTTATTTTCTTATTTACAGTCGGCGGGCTAACAGGAATTGTACTAGCAAATTCATCCCTAGATATTGTTCTCCACGACACATACTATGTAGTAGCCCACTTCCACTACGTCCTATCAATAGGAGCTGTATTTGCAATTATAGCAGCCTTCGTCCACTGATTCCCGTTGTTTTCAGGGTATACACTGCACAGTACTTGAACAAAAGTACATTTTGGGGTAATGTTCACTGGTGTAAACCTCACATTCTTCCCCCAGCATTTCCTAGGCCTAGCAGGAATACCACGGCGATACTCTGACTACCCAGACGCCTACACACTATGAAATACTGTATCTTCAATTGGCTCACTAATTTCCCTAGTTGCAGTAATTATATTCTTGTTCATTTTATGAGAGGCCTTTTCAGCCAAACGAGAAGTTCTAGCTGTTGAAATTACCGCCACAAACCCAGAGTGACTCCACGGGTGCCCTCCACCATACCACACCTTCGAAGAACCTGCATTTGTACAAATCCAAAATAAATAACGAGAAAGGAGGGAATTGAACCCCCATGTGCTGGTTTCAAGCCAGCCGCATGACCACTCTGCCACTTTCTTAATAAGATACTAGTAAAATAATTACACCACCTTGTCAAGGTAAAATTGTAGGTTAAACTCCTACGTATCTTAAGCTAAAAGCTATAATGGCACATCCCTCACAACTAGGATTCCAAGACGCGGCCTCACCTGTAATAGAAGAACTCTTACACTTCCATGACCATGCACTAATGATTGTATTCTTAATTAGCACCCTTGTCCTTTACATTATTGTAGCAATGGTATCAGCCAAAGTAACCAATAAGTATATTTTAGACTCGCAAGAAATCGAAGTAATCTGAACCGTTTTACCTGCTGTTATCTTAACTTTAATTGCCCTCCCCTCATTACGAATCTTGTATTTAATAGATGAAATCAATGACCCACACCTCACAGTAAAAGCCATAGGACATCAATGATACTGAAGCTATGAATATACCGACTACGAAAGCTTAGGATTTGACTCATATATAGTTCCGACACAAGACTTGACCCCCGGCCAGTTCCGACTTCTAGAAACAGACCATCGGATAGTAATTCCCATAGACTCACCCATCCGAGTAATAGTGTCAGCAGAAGACGTCCTACACTCGTGGGCCGTACCAGCTTTAGGAATTAAAATAGATGGCGTACCCGGCCGACTTAACCAAACAGCATTTATTGCCTCACGCCCAGGAGTCTTTTACGGACAATGCTCAGAAATTTGTGGGGCAAACCACAGTTTTATGCCGATTGTAGTAGAAGCAGTGCCCTTAGAACATTTCGAAAACTGATCCTCCCTAATACTTAAAGACGCCTCACTAAGAAGCTAAATTGGACACAGCATTAGCCTTTTAAGCTAAAAATTGGCGGCCTCCAACCGCCCTTAGTGACATGCCCCAATTAAATCCAGCACCCTGATTTACTATTTTACTATTTTCATGATTAGTATTCCTGACTGTAATTCCCCCAAAAGTCATAAAATTTACCTTCAATAACGAGCCTGCCCCTACAAGCACAAAAAAATCACCGACAGAACCCTGAAACTGACCATGACACTAAGCTTCTTCGACCAATTTATGAGCCCCACATTTATAGGAATTCCACTAATTATTGTAGCACTAAGCCTCCCATGAATCCTTTACCCTACACCATCAAACCGATGAATTAGCAATCGAATAACTACGCTCCAAGGATGATTTATCAACCGATTTACGCAACAGATATTCCTCCCCCTAAGCCAAAATGGACATAAATGAGCCATTTTAATAACCTCGCTCATACTCTTCCTTATTTCACTAAACATACTAGGCCTGTTGCCATACACATTTACGCCTACCACACAGCTTTCCCTCAACATAGGATTTGCCGTACCACTCTGACTGGCCACAGTACTGATTGGCATGCGCAATCAACCTACAATAACATTAGGACATCTTCTTCCAGAAGGCACCCCCACACCACTTATCCCCTTCCTAATTATTATCGAAACATTTAGTCTCCTCATCCGACCCATCGCACTAGGCGTGCGACTCACAGCCAACCTAACAGCAGGACATCTTCTTATTCAACTAATTGCCACAGCCGCTTTCGTACTATTACCCCTAATACCCACCGTGGCCATCCTCACGGCCATTACTCTATTCCTTTTGACTTTACTAGAAGTAGCAGTAGCAATAATTCAAGCATACGTCTTTGTACTGCTATTAACCCTTTATCTTCAAGAAAACATTTTATGGCACACCAAGCACACGCATATCATATGGTAGACCCAAGCCCCTGGCCTATTACAGGAGCAGTAGCCGCCCTATTAATAACATCCGGACTAGCAATCTGATTTCACTTCCACTCAACTACACTAATAACCATCGGATTAGCACTCCTCCTTTTAACTATGTATCAATGATGACGAGATATCATTCGAGAAGGTACATTCCAAGGACATCATACCCCTCCAGTACAAAAGGGGCTACGATACGGCATAATCCTATTTATTACCTCAGAAGTATTCTTTTTCTTGGGCTTTTTCTGAGCCTTTTATCATGCAAGCCTCGCCCCAACCCCAGAACTAGGGGGGTGCTGACCTCCTACAGGAATTACCCCACTGGACCCGTTTGAAGTACCCTTACTCAATACTGCAGTGCTACTGGCTTCAGGAGTTACTGTTACTTGAGCTCACCATAGTCTAATGGAGGGGGGACGCAAACAGGCTATCCAATCTCTTACCTTAACTATTCTTTTAGGGTTTTATTTTACCGCTCTTCAAGCTATCGAGTATTACGAAGCCCCTTTTACAATTGCCGACGGAGTTTACGGGTCCACATTCTTTGTGGCCACAGGTTTTCACGGACTACACGTAATTATTGGATCAACATTCCTAGCCGTATGCCTTATACGACAAATTCTATATCACTTCACCTCAGAACACCACTTCGGATTTGAAGCCGCCGCTTGATACTGACATTTCGTAGACGTAGTATGACTATTCTTATACGTATCAATCTACTGATGAGGCTCATAATCTTTCTAGTATTCAATGCTAGTACAAGTGACTTCCAATCATTTAGTCTTGGTTAAACCCCAAGGAAAGATAATGAACTTAGTTACAACCATTTTACTAATTGCGCTTTTACTATCAATTGTCTTAGCAACCGTTGCATTTTGACTGCCCCAGATAAACCCCGACATAGAAAAGTTATCCCCCTACGAATGTGGATTTGACCCCCTGGGGTCGGCTCGACTTCCCTTTTCCCTTCGATTCTTCTTAGTAGCAATTCTTTTCCTCCTGTTTGACTTAGAAATTGCCCTCCTACTCCCACTCCCCTGGGGAGCGCAACTTACAGATCCAACTATAACTCTCCTAATAACAGCAGCAATTTTAACACTACTAACACTGGGCCTGATCTACGAATGAGTTCAAGGCGGCCTCGAATGAGCAGAATAGAAGGTTAGTCCAAATAAGACCTCTGATTTCGGCTCAGAAAATCATGGTTAAAGCCCATGACCTTCATATGACTCCAACACATTTTAGTTTTACCTCAGCATTCATCCTAGGACTAATAGGCCTAACCTTTCACCGCACACACCTACTCTCCGCCCTCTTATGCCTGGAAGGAATAATATTGTCATTATTTATTGCTCTCTCCCTATGAACACTACAATTTGAGACAACAAATTACTCAGCTGCCCCCATACTACTCCTAGCTTTTTCGGCATGCGAAGCTAGTACAGGTTTAGCCCTACTGGTTGCTACAGCACGCACCCACGGAACTGACCGCCTACAAAGCCTTAACTTACTACAATGTTAAAAGTACTAGTTCCAACTATAATGCTTATCCCTACAATCTGGCTAACCCCAGCCAAATGGTTGTGAACTACCACTGTTACCCAAAGTCTATTAATTACACTAGTCAGCTTAAGCTGGTTAAAATGAGACTCAGAAACCGGCTGGGCCTCCGCTAACTATTATATAGCTACTGACCCCCTATCCACCCCTCTCCTAGTACTGACCTGCTGACTACTCCCTATAATAATTCTAGCCAGCCAAAACCACATAAACTCAGAACCCATTAACCGACAACGATTATTTATTTCCCTACTAACCTCTCTTCAACTATTCCTTATTATAGCATTCGGCGCAACAGAAATTTTTATGTTCTATGTTATATTTGAAGCCACATTAATCCCAACCTTAATTATTATTACACGATGAGGAAACCAGGCCGAACGATTAAATGCCGGCACATACTTTTTGTTCTATACATTAGCAGGATCTCTCCCCCTGCTGGTGGCCCTGCTACTTCTTCAAACAGAGACAGGCACCCTATCCATACTAACACTACAATTCTCGAAACCTCTAGACCTCTACTCATGAAGCAGCAAAATCTGATGAACAGGATGCATAATTGCATTTCTTGTTAAAATACCCCTTTATGGGGTCCACCTATGACTTCCAAAAGCTCACGTAGAGGCACCAATCGCCGGATCAATAGTACTAGCGGCAGTATTATTAAAATTAGGAGGGTACGGTATAATACGAATATCCATTATCCTAGACCCAGCCACTAAAGAAATAGCCTACCCCTTCATCGTATTAGCCCTATGGGGGATCATTATAACAGGGTCAATTTGTCTTCGCCAGACCGACCTTAAATCCCTAATCGCATACTCATCAGTTAGCCACATGGGCCTAGTAGTAGGAGGCATCCTTATTCAAACCCCCTGGGGCTTCACGGGGGCCATTGCCCTAATAATCGCACACGGACTAGTATCATCTGCACTATTCTGCTTAGCAAATACAAGCTATGAACGAACCCATAGCCGAACCCTAATTCTTACTCGAGGATTACAAATGATTCTTCCACTATCCGCAACCTGATGATTCCTTATGAACCTGGCCAATTTAGCGCTACCCCCCATACCCAATCTCATGGGAGAACTAATAATTATCACCGCCATGTTTAACTGATCCCCCTGAACCATCATTCTCACCGGGGCTGGAACTTTAATTACAGCATGTTATTCACTCTATTTATTCCTCATATCTCAACGAGGGCCTACACCAATCCATATAATTAACCTTCCCCCGACTCACACTCGAGAACATCTTTTGATAGCCCTACATTTAATTCCCGTTATTATACTAGTTATGAAACCAGAACTAATGTGAGGTTGATGCTACTGTAGATATAGTTTTAATCAAAACACTAGATTGTGATTCTAGAAACAGAGGTTAAAAACCCCTTATCCACCGAGAGAGGCCAACAGCAATAAAAACTGCTAATTTTTATTACCCCGGTTAAACTCCGAGGCTCCCTCGGGTTTCTAAAGGATAATAGCTCATCCGTTGGTCTTAGGAACCAAAAACTCTTGGTGCAACTCCAAGTAGAAACTATGCAAACAACAGCAATACTCATATCCTCAAGCCTAATGCTAGTACTAGGAACCCTAATTATTCCACTAATCATAACGCTACGGCCAAAACCCTATGTCATAAATTGGGCAGCCTCTCATGTAAAGACCGCGGTAAGCACAGCATGCGGCATTAGCTTAGTCCCCCTACTCATTTTCCTAGACCAGGGGATAGAAACAATTACAACCAACTGGCACTGAATAAATATTATAACATTTAACATTAATATCAGCTTTAAATTTGATATATATTCCCTAATCTTTGTACCGATCGCATTGTATGTTACATGATCAATTCTAGAATTCGCATTATGATATATGCACTCAGACCCCAACATAAATCAATTCTTCAAATACCTACTTTTATTCCTTGTGGCTATAATTATTTTAGTAACTGCCAACAACATGTTTCAACTATTTATCGGATGAGAGGGGGTAGGAATTATATCTTTCCTCTTAATCGGCTGATGGTATGGACGAAGTGACGCCAACACAGCAGCCCTCCAAGCCGTTGTGTACAACCGAGTAGGGGACATTGGACTAATTCTAACTATGACCTGACTCGCAACCAATATTAACTCCTGAGAAATTCAACAGATCTTCATGGCATCAAAAGACATAGATATAACCCTACCCCTCATGGGCCTAATCCTAGCCGCCACAGGAAAATCAGCCCAATTTGGACTACACCCCTGACTCCCCGCAGCCATAGAAGGCCCTACCCCAGTATCTGCCCTGCTACATTCCAGCACAATGGTCGTCGCAGGCATTTTTCTGCTAATCCGCTTGCACCCACTTATAGAACTTAATAGCACTGCCCTAACAACTTGCTTATGCTTAGGAGCCCTAACAACCCTATTTACCGCCACTTGTGCTTTAACTCAGAATGATATTAAAAAAATCGTTGCATTCTCAACTTCAAGTCAGCTCGGACTAATAATAGTTACAATTGGTCTCAACTTACCACAACTAGCCTTCCTACATATCTGCACCCATGCCTTCTTCAAAGCCATACTATTTTTATGCTCGGGATCAATCATTCATAACCTAAATATCGCACCGGCTATCCGAAAAATGGGAGGACTACACAATCTCCTTCCATTCACAACATCATGCCTCACTATCGGGAGCCTAGCCCTAACGGGCACCCCCTTTCTAGCAGGCTTCTTTTCAAAAGACGCAATTATTGAAGCCCTTAACACCTCCTATCTAAACGCCTGAGCCCTTACACTTACTATAATTGCTACCTCATTCACCGCCATTTATAGCTTCCGAGTAGTCTTCTTCGCCTCTATGGGAACACCTCGATTTTTACCATCTTCACCAATTAACGAAAATAACCCACTTATTATTAACCCAATCAAACGCTTAGCCTGAGGTAGCATTATTGCAGGCCTAATTATCACCTCAAACCTCCTACCAACAAAAACCTCCACAATGACAATACCCCCCTACCTAAAACTAGCCGCCCTCATTGTTACCATTATTGGACTACTCACAGCCATAGAATTAGCCAACATAACCTCCAAACAACTTAAAACCCTCCCCACGCTATTGCCCCACCATTTTTCAAATATACTAGGCTATTTCCCAATGATTATCCACCGAATAGTGCCCAAACTTAGCCTTATCCTAGGACAACGCATCTCAACACAAATAATTGACCAAACTTGAATGGAAAAAGGACCAAAAGGACTAGCCAACCCCCAAACTAAAATAGCCACCCTTACAAGCAACGCCCAGCAAGGACTAATCAAACCTATTTTGACCATACTCATCCTAACCATTATAATAGCTGTACTAACAACTATATTCTAAATAGCTCGAACTGCCCCACGGCTTAAACCACGAGTCAGCTCCAACACAACAAACAAGGTGAGCAAAAGCACCCAAGCACAAATTACAAGCATACCACCCCCCGAAGAATAAACTAAAGAGACTCCTCCAACATCCCCACGTAATAAGAAAAACTCATTCAAGTTGTCCACAACCACCCAAGATTTTTCATCCCACCCATCCAAAGCTAAAGCCCCAAATCCTGCCACACCAAAGACGTATATTACCACATATCCGACCACAGACCGGTCCCCCCAAGTTTCAGGATACGGCTCAGCTGCTAGAGCGGCCGAATAGGCAAAAACAACCAGCATACCCCCCAAATAAATTAAAAATAGTACTAGAGACAGAAAAGATCCTCCACAGCTAACCAAAATACCACACCCCACCCCAGCCGCTACCACTAAACCCAAAGCAGCAAAATAAGGAGCAGGATTGGAGGCTACAGCAATTAAACCTAAAACCAACATTAACAGAGACATATTAACAAGATAAGTCATGATTCCTACTTGGATTTTAACCAAAACTAATGACTTGAAAAACCACCGTTGTAATTCAACTACAGGAACCTAATGACAAGCCTACGAAAAACGCACCCACTAATGAAAATTGCCAACGACGCATTAGTAGATTTACCCACCCCCGCCAATATCTCAGTTTGATGAAACTTCGGCTCCCTTCTAGGGCTATGCCTAATTTCACAAATTCTGACAGGACTATTTCTAGCAATACACTATACCTCAGACATTTCAACAGCCTTTTCTTCTGTCGCACACATCTGCCGAGACGTAAATTATGGCTGATTAATCCGAAACGTCCATGCTAACGGCGCATCATTCTTTTTTATCTGCATTTACATACATATTGCACGAGGACTATACTACGGCTCATATCTCTATAAAGAAACATGAAATACTGGTGTAGTTCTTCTTTTACTAGTAATGATAACTGCCTTTGTGGGATACGTACTCCCATGAGGACAAATATCCTTCTGAGGCGCCACAGTTATTACCAACTTACTATCTGCAGTCCCATATATAGGAGACACCCTTGTACAATGAATTTGAGGGGGCTTTTCTGTAGATAACGCCACCCTAACCCGATTCTTCGCATTTCACTTCCTCTTCCCATTCGTTATCGCAGCAGCCGCCATACTTCACCTCTTATTTTTACATGAAACGGGCTCAAACAACCCAACAGGACTAAACTCTAATGCAGACAAAATCCCATTTCACCCATACTTCTCCTACAAAGATGTACTAGGCTTCATTATCCTACTATTTGCATTAACCTCCCTGGCACTATTCTCACCGAACTTACTAGGAGACCCCGAAAATTTTACCCCAGCTAACCCGCTAGTTACTCCACCCCATATTAAACCAGAGTGATACTTCCTGTTTGCCTATGCAATTCTTCGATCTATTCCAAATAAACTAGGAGGAGTACTAGCCTTACTATTTTCAATCCTAGTACTAATAGTAGTTCCAATACTACACACCTCAAAACAACGAGGATTAACCTTTCGACCCCTAACCCAATTCTTGTTTTGAACTCTAGTAGCCGACATAATTATCCTAACATGAATTGGAGGAATGCCGGTAGAACACCCATTTATTATTATTGGACAAATCGCATCCATCATTTACTTCGCCCTTTTCCTGGTTCTCTTCCCCCTCGCCGGATGACTCGAAAATAAAGCACTTAAATTAAATTGTCCTAGTAGCTTAGTACTTAAAGCACCAGTCTTGTAAACCGGAGACCGGAGGCCAAATTCCTCCCTAGGGCCCAAAGAAAGAAGACTTCAACTTCCATCTCTAACTCCCAAAGCTAGAATTTTAAATTAAACTATTCTCTGGCATATATAGTATATACTACATATATTATGGTAGAGAACATACTATGTATTATATTACATATATTATGGTAGAGTACATACTATGTATTATATTACATATATTATGGTAGAGTACATACTATGTATTATATTACATATATTATGGTAGAGTACATACTATGTATTATATTACATATATTATGGTAGAGTACATACTATGTATTATATTACATATATTATGGTAGAGTACATACTATGTATTATATTACATATATTATGGTAGAGTACATACTATGTATGAAATTACATATATTATGGGAGAGTACATACTATGTATTAGATACATCATCGGGCATTTGATTAATGGTGTAGTACTAACAAATCCATGACCCACTCAGCTACAGGCGTCCTTTTATATGCATAACGTTCTCCTTTTTTTTCTTAATCCTTTCAAATGACATGGCATGATCCCTATTAATAACAAATAAGGTGGAACATAACTGTTTTAGGTATTATTGATGTTACTCTTTAAAGATATTAAACTAAGCAATTGCATAACTGTTATCAAGAGCATAAGATATATATATACTTAACATCTCTATAAGGTTTCCCCCCGGTAGCTTCAATATCGAAGGTTTAAACGCGATAAACCCCCCTACCCCCTACGCCCGGATGAAGCTATGTATCCTGTTAAACCCCCTTAAACCAGGAAACCTCAACGACGTATTTAATATAATCCCATTTTTTTTATCTATATAGTATTAATTATCCACGCATAATTTAAGG